CCGAGCCTCTAGTGAGTTACAGACAGAGTTAGAAAAGATCAAATCTTTGATGATTCCATCATACATGATGGAATTTCGAAAACTTCTGGATAGGTATCCTACATCTGAACTGAATCCTTTCTGGTTAAAGAATCTCTTTCTAGTTGTTCTGGAACAATTAGGAGATTCTCTGGAAGAAATACGGGGTTCTGCTTCTGGTGGCAACATGCTATTGGGTGGTGGTCCCGCTTATGGGGTCAAATCAATACGTTCTAAGAAGAAATATTGGAAGATCAATCTCATCGATCTTGTAAGTATCATACCAAATCCCATCAATCGAATCATTTTTTCGAGAAATACGAGACATCTAAGTCGTACAAGTAAAGAGATCTATTCATTGATAAGAAAAAGAAAAAACGTGAACGGTGATTGGATTGATGAGAAAATCGAATTCTGGGTCGCGAACAGTGATTCGATTGATGATGAAGAAAGAGAATTCTTGGTTCAGTTCTCCACCTTAACGACAGAAAAAAGGATTGATCAAATTCTATTGAGTCTGACTCATAGTGATCATTTATCAAAGAATGACTCTGGTTATCAAATGATTGAACAACCGGGATCAATTTCCTTACGATACTTAGTTGACATTCATCAAAAGGATCTAATGAATTATGAGTTCAATAGATCCTGTTTAGCAGAAAGACGGATATTCCTTGCTCATTATCAGACAATCGCTTATTCACAAACCTCGTGTGGGGCTAATAGTTTTCATTCCCTATCTCCTCATGGAAAACCCTTTTCGCTCCGCTTAGCCCTATCCCCTTCTAGAGGTATTTTAGTGATAGGTTCTATAGGAACTGGACGATCCTGTTTGGTCAAATACCTAGCGACAAACTCCTATGTTCCTTTCATTACGGTATTTCCGAACAAGTTCCTGGATGACAAGCCTAAAGGTTATCTTATTGATGATATTGATGATAGTGACGATATCGATATTGATGATAGTGACGATATTGATGATAGTGATGATGACCTTGATATTGATACGGAGCTGCTAACTATGACGAATGTGCTAACTATGTATATGACGCCGAAAATAGACCGATTTGATATCACCCTTCAATTCGAATTAGCAAAAGCAATGTCTCCTTGCATAATATGGATTCCAAACATTCATGATCTGCATGTGAATGAGTCGAATTACTTATCCCTCGGTCTATTAGAGAGCTATCTCTCCAGGGATTGTGAAAGATGTTCCACTGGAAAGATTCTTGTTATTGCTTCGACTCATATTCCCCAAAAAGTGGATCCCGCTCTAATAGCTCCGAATAAATTCAATACATGCATTAAGATACGAAGGCTTCTTCTTCCACAACAACGAAAGCACTTTTTCATTCTTTCATATACTAGGGGATTTCACTTGGAAAAGAAGATGTTCCATACTAACGGATTCGGGTCCATAACCATGGGTTCCAATGCGCGAGATCTTGTAGCACTTATCAATGAGGCCCTATCAATTAGTATTACACAGAAGAAATCCATTATAGAAACTAATACAATTAGATCAGCTCTTCATAGAAAAACTTGGGATTTTCGATCCCAGATAAGATCGGTTCAGGATCATGGGATCCTTTTCTATCAGATAGGAAGGGCTGTTACACAAAATGTACTTCTAAGTAATTGCCCCCTAGATCCTATATCTATCTATATGAAGAAGAAATCATGTAAGGGAGGGGATTCTTATTTGTACAAATGGTACTTCGAACTTGGAACGAGCATGAAGAAATTCACGATACTTCTTTATCTTTTGAGTTGTTCTGCCGGATCGGTCGCTCAAGATCTTTGGTCTTCATCCAGACACGATGAAAAAAATTGGATCACTTCTTATGGATTCGTTGAGAATGATTCTGATCTAGTTCATGGCCTATTACTATTATTACTATTAGAAGTAGAAGGCGCTCTGGCGGGATCCTCACGGACAGAAAAATATCGCAGTCAGTTTGATAAGAATCGAGTGACATTACTTCTTCGGTCCGAACCAAGGAATCAGTTAGATATGATGCAAAATGGATCTTGTTCTATCGTTGATCAGAGATTTCTATATGAAAAATACGAATCGGAGTTTGAAGAAGGGGAAGGGGCCCTTGATCCGCAACAGATAGAGGAGGATTTCTTCAATCACATAGTTTGGGCTCCTAGAATATGGCGCCCTTGTGGCAATCTATTTGATTGTATCGAAAGGCCCACGGAATTGGGATTTCCCTATTGGACTGGGTCATTTCGGGGCAAATGGATCATTTATCATAAAGAGGATGAGCTTCAAGAGAATGATTCGGAGTTCTTGCAGAGTGGAACCATGCAGTACCAGACACGAGATAGATCTTCCAAAGAACAAGGCTTTTTTCGAACAAGCCAATTCATTTGGGACCCTGCGGATCCATTCTTTTCCCTATTCAAAGATCAGCCCTCCGTCTCTGTGTTTTCACGTCGAGAATTCTTTGCAGATGAAGAGATGTCAAAG